ATTGCTGTCATTTTATATTTATATGGTTACAATTATCTGCGTTCCCAATGTGCCTATGATGTAGCACCGGGGGGGCTATTAGCTAGTGTATATCATCTTACGAGAATAGAGTATGATATAGATCAACCAGAAGAAGTATGTATAAAAGTATTTGCTTCAAGGAGGAATCCTAGAATTCCGTCTGTTTTCTGGGTTTGGAAAAGTGCGGATTTTCAAGAAAGAGAATCTTATGATATGTTGGGAATCTCTTATGATAATCATCCACGTTTGAAACGTATCTTAATGCCGAAAAGTTGGATAGGGTGGCCCTTACGTAAGGATTATATTGTCCCCAATTTTTATGAAATACAAGATGCTTATTGAATAATAAGAAACCAATATTCAATGGTATAAATCCAGATAGTAAAAGAATATTTGTTTGTTCTCTTATAGATCCGGAGAGTTATTGAAATTTCATTATTATTAGAATATATATATATTCTTTACTCATATAAAAGGAAAGGACTTTATTATTAGAATATATATTTTTTACTCATATAAAAGGAAAGGACTTTATTATATATATTATATTTTTTACTCAGATAAAAGGAAAAGACTCTATATAGACACCTAGCTAAATATGTATACTCTATAATGAGTATATAAATATATATGTTCGTCGATAGCAATTAATTGAATTAAGTTTAAGTTCTAAAATAGATTAAAATAGATATAGATACTCATAAACAACTAAATCATGTGCCGAGAACCAGATTTGAACTGGTGACACGAGGATTTTCAGTCCTCTGCTCTACCAGCTGAGCTATCCCGACCATTTCCGAACCATTTCGGATACGCCATCTTCATCCTTTTACTAAAGGACTTAGATCTATGTCAATTTAAGTCAATTTAAAATTGACGATTTTGTACGTTTCTAATGTATGTGTATCATATCTATCACAACACTTGTGAAAAGCAAAAAAAACCGGATACATTTGTGAAAGAATCAAATGAACGAAAAAGTATTTTTTTTCTAAAATAGATAATAAAATAGATAATTAGGGAGTCTAACAGATCTTTTTGGGGATAGAGGGACTTGAACCCTCACGATTTCTAAAGTCGACGGATTTTCCTCTTACTCTAAATTTCCTTGTTGTCGATATTGACATGTAGAATGGGACTCTATCTTTATTCTCGTCCGATTAATCAATTATCTATCAGACTATGGAGTACGTTATTTGATCAATTAATATTCGATCCTTTCTGCAACTTAGAATTGATTCAGAACAATTTTTTTAGGAAAAAATGAAAAAAAAACGATACAAGAAAAATATAGATACAGATTGGGGTCGCTCGTCATTAATTATTTATATTCATGATAGTATTTCATTACGTAGATCTATGTATATTAGTGTTATCTTTTATTTTATCACTTTATCTTTTCTGGAGTTTTATTTTAAATTTAAAAAATAGAAGGATTCTTTTATACAACGCAATCAACTCCATTTGTTAGAATAACTTCCGTTGAGTCTCTGCACCTATCCTTTTTTATTCTTTATGAACCTTTGTTATTTTTGTTTTCTAAAAAAAAAAGGATTTGGCTCAGGATTGCCCATTTTTGATTCCAGGGTTTCTCTGAATTTGAAAGTTATCACTTTGTAAGTTTCCATACCAAGGCTCAATCTAATTAAGTCCGTAGCGTCTACCAATTTCGCCATATCCCCGCTTCTTTATTTGATTTGTTTTGACATTAAGATCTCATTATTATGAGATGTCCTTTTTTTCTTTCATTTTAATTCTACTGGAACTGTTAAATTCATTAGATACTGATTCCTGTATCAGTCTTTCCTCTTATTTGCTTCTTATTTTTTTGGTTTCTTATCTATTCTCTTTCATCTCTATGGTAGAACCGTATTTGGTCTAATCAGAAATGATTCTATCATTTCAGTATCCACAATTCAATATGGATATATATATATATATACCCTATTTTTTCTTTTTCTATATACCTCTCTTCCTATCATTTTTATCATGCAATTTTGAATACTCGAAGGGTCAATTCTTTTATATTTTTTATATTATAAATATATAGTATTTTTTAGTATAAATATATAGTATTTTTTAGTATAAATATATAGTATTTTTTAGTATAAATATATAGTATTTTTTAGTATAAATATATAGTATTTTTTAGTATTTTTTTCTACATTCATATTAATTATGAATAACTAAGAATTATGAATAACTAAGAATGAAAAGTTAATAGATAGGATTCCTGCAGTGAAATTCCTATGGATGTACAATTTCTGTTAAGCGAGCCCGCTTAGCTCAGAGGTTAGAGCATCGCATTTGTAATGCGATGGTCATCGGTTCGACTCCGATAGCCGGCTTTTTTTCTATTTTCTATTTGTTTGAGTTTTTACGTGATTGATAATGTCTTTTTTAAATTCAAGAATATTTAAAAGACTTCTTTCCTTTTTTACAAAAGGTTATCGATTATTATGTCATAGGAATGTAAAGTTTGAAATAATTGTTAGAGTAGTTAAATCTCCGCAAAACAAATCAAGAAAAAGAAAAGGACCTTTTTCTTTTCCTATATACATTCTTTCTTTCTATATATCTATTTTGTAGTCTATTTTGTATATTTTGTAGGGGTATATATATATAATATATAAGTATATTATAGGGTATATAGAAGTATATTAGGAGTATTTATGTCACGTTACCGAGGACCTCGTTTCAAAAAAATACGCCGTTTGGGTGCCTTACCGGGATTAACTAGTAAAAGTCCTAGAGTCGGGAGTGCTTTTTCGCGCTCTGGTAGAAAATCTCAATATTGTATGCGTTTAGAAGAAAAACAAAAATTGCGCTTTCATTATGGTCTTACAGAACGACAATTACTAAAATACGTGCGTATTGCCGCAAAAGCCAAAGGACCGACGGGTCAGGTTTTATTACAATTACTTGAAATGCGTTTAGATAATATCCTTTTTCGATTAGGTATGGCGTCAACTATTCCTCAAGCCCGCCAATTAGTTAATCATAGACATATTTTAGTTAATGATCGTATAGTGGATATACCAAGTTATCGCTGCAAACCCCGTGATCTTATTACAGTGAAGGATGAACAAAAATCGAAAGATATGATTCAAAAATCTCTTGACTTATTCCGCCGGAACAAATTGCCAACACATTTGATTCTTTACTCCCAAAAATATAAAGGATTGGTCAATCAAATAATAGATAGTAAATGCGTTGGTTTGAAAATAAATGAATTACTAGTCATAGAATATTATTCTCGTCAGACTTAAACCTAACTAAAAAAGAGGGGTTCGGACAATTTTGCCCCAATTACCCATAAAGAAATAAAAAGTAAGGGGTTGATCGTAGTATTTTCCCCCATTGATATATCATAGAAGAATGATATGGGTATTTTCATGCCTTGTCCATTCTTTCCAGAGAAATTAGGGCTAAAGAATCCATATCAAGGAAAGGTCGAACTCTTGTAATAAGGGTATCCGTTATTATGTGATTTGATATATTGTGCTCGGTCAAATTGATAATTTTGATGAAGGTACGGAAAGAGAGGGATTCGAACCCTCGGTACGAAAAACTCATACAACGGATTAGCAATCCGACGCTTTAGTCCACTCAGCCATCTCTCCCAATCGAAAAAAAAAAATAGAATTACCATATTCTATTAATGGGGTTTGAAAAAGAAAGTCTTTTTTTTTCTATTATATATTATATGCCCCCTTTTTTTTTTATTATTACTTTATTCCTTTTGTTTCCTTTTATTGCATTACTTTTAGACCCTATTCTATATTATCATAAAATAGACTATCACAGTCTAGTCTCGATTCTTGACTATATATTCAAGTCTATTTTTTCGATTTTTGAATATCTCTAAAAGGAAAGTATTGTATAATTGTATAAAAAAATAAAAAAGTATTATAAGAAAAGAAATTGGATTTTCTATCTATTATTAGATTTTCTATCTATTAAAAAATAGAAAAGATTTAATAGAAGGGAGAAAGGGTTTATTCTATAATAAAATCATAAATATAGAAAATTTGCCTCAGTAATCCTTGTAATTTGTTTTCGATTTCAATAAAGTAGGGCTCGAAAAAGACATCTCTAACTCAATATTGCAATTAACCAAGCAATATCATATAGCAATCCATATCTAAAATATGGATTGCTATATGAAAAAAAGAAAATAGAAAGAAAAAAACAACCGGCTTAGCTCGCGGCGGGGGCTATCTTGTCAAATATCACAATAATGATTTATTTTGGATTCAAAAAAAAATACTTATTTTCCTAATCTCACTAGATTCCCGGAAGAAATAAAATACTCCAACGCTCTAATTTTTTTTTTTTCGTTCTTTTTTTTTTCAGATTCTACTCGATTCTCTTACTTGACAAAAAGTTTCTATATATACAATAATCACATCATAGCGGGTATAGTTTAGTGGTAAAAGTGTGATTCGTTCTATTAACCCCTACATAGTTAAGGGGTCCCCGTCGCATATCGCATATTGCGACCAAAAACTTTATTTCTTAAAAGGATTAAATCTTTTACCTCTCAATGAAAAATTAGAGTAAGAATATTAATTCTCGTGATTTGTATTCAAGAATCAATTTGAAATTGAAAACTTGGATTAGGAGATTACGAAACATAATTTTTTTATTGGATCAAAATTTCCAATTGAACGAGTATAAATAAAGGACCTATGGATAAAGACAGAAAAGTGGATTTCTAATCGTAACTAAATCTTCAATTTTCCTTTTATATAGTTGGTTAAGATTGAAGCAAAATAAGTATTTAAATGATGTCTTTGGTTTACTATAGACATCAATATCATGTTTTGACTCGGTAGAAGGAAACCCTTTTCCTAAAGGTTTAATTTAATTAAATAGAAATAAAGAACGAAATAACTAGAAAGATTATTCAAATTCCCCTCGTCTAGAGGGATCATCTAGAAAGCGCGTTTTTGAATGCATTCAAAAAAGAGTAGGCT